CTCTAGAATGCCTTCTATTTCTAATAGGCCATGAACTAGATCAAAATCATTCTCAACGAGTCTACCATAAGCGATCCTATTGTTTTCCTCTGGTTCGGGTGGAGACCAAAGATCTTGAGCGACCGATCCGGCAGAACAATTCAAAAGATAAAGAAGTATCGTTAATTTCTTCGTGCTCATTCCAAGTTCGACGTACGAGCTGTACAAATAAAAATCCCCTTCGTTACAGAATGTCTTCTGCAAATAGATAGATATCGGATCTATGGGGCAATTATTTAGAAGTAAATTTTGTGCGACAGCCCTTCCTATCTGATAGAAAAGGAGCCGAGAATTCTGAACCGGTATTACATGGGCTCGCAAATCCCAAGTTTGTCTATGACGAGCGAATCTAATTGTATTTTCGTCTATAATTGATTTCCCATGTGAAATACTAATCGATAGGGCCTCATTGGTAAGTGCTATAAGATCTTGTGCATTGGAACCCATGGTTATGGCCGCGAATCCATTAGCCTGGAACGCTTTTTTTTCCAAGCGAAATCCCCTAGTATATGAAAGAGTTAAAAAGTGCTTTCGTTGTTGTGGAATAAGAGGCCTTCGTACCTTAATGCACGTATCTAATCTTTGCGGAGCTATTAGAGAGGGATCCACGAATTGGGGAAAATGGGTCGAAGCAATAACAAGACTATTTCCAGTGGAAGATCTTTCACAATCCCAGGAGAGAAGGTTCACTAATAGCTCGAGGGAGAAGGAACCCGAATCCCTAAAATGCAGCTCATGAATGTTTGGAATCCATATTATGCAAGGAGAGATTGCTTTTGTTAATTCGATTTGAAGGCTGATATAAAATTGGGCTACGTGCCCCACCGTGTAAATCTCCTCAGTTAGCGCATCCATCCTAGTTAGCTGTTCCAGCTCCATATTAATCTTATCGTCATGAGCATCTCTCTCCTCAAAACTATAGATCTTAGGATCCAAATCAATATCCATATCGTCAAAAACATGAATATCTTGATTAATAGCCTCAATAGGGTCACGAGCATCAATAAAAATCTCGATCTCATCATCACTGGCATCACTGTCATCATCATCATCATCATCATCATCAGCAAAACGCAAAACTGTATCCCGGAACTTGTCCAGAAATATCGTAATGAAAGGAAGATAGGAGTTTTTCGTTAGGTATTTGACCAAATAGGATCGTCCAATTCCTATAGAACCTATCACTAAAATACCCCGAGAGGGGGTTACAGCTAAGCGGAGCGAAAAGGGTTGTAGATCAGATGGGACACGAACACTATTAGCCCCAGACGGGGTTTGTGCATAAGTGATTGTCTGATAATGAGCAAGGAATAGCCGTCTTTCTGCTAAAGAGGATGTATCGAACTCATAATTTAGTAGATCCTTGTTATGAAGGTCAATTAAGTTTCCTAAGTAAATTTCTCCCGGTTGTTCTATCATTGGAGAATCAAAGTCATTCTTTGAGAAATGATCACTCTGAGTCAGACTCCATAAAATTCGATCAATCCTTTTTTCTGGCGTTAAGGTGGAGAACTGAATCAAGACTTCTCTTTCTTCATCCTCAACCCAATCACTGTTTGCGGCCCAGTCTTCTATCGTTTCATCAATCCAATACCCGCTCCTTTTTCTTAGCACTGAATAGATCTCTTTACTTGTATGACTTAGATATCTCGTATTTATCGAAAAAGCGAGTGGATCGAAGGGCATACTTATGAGATCGATGATCTCGACGAGCTTTTTCTTCCAATTTTTCTTCTTATTAAAGCGTATTCCATCAGCATTACGCAAGAACATCTTTTGCAGAGCACCTAGAAAGAGATTAGTTAACCTGAACAACCCGAACGAATTCGATTCAGATAGAGGATACCTATCCAAAAGTTTTCCCACCTCAATCTCAAGCATAGATGATTCCATTATCAAAGATTTGACTGTTTTGAACTCTGTCTGTAACTCACTAGCGATCGAGAAAACAAAGAAAAGATGTCCCACAACGAGACTTCCAGCCACAAGAAGAAGGAAAAAGATTGCAGAGAGGAACTCCCGAAGATTTTCCGATCTCAGCTGTGTCGATCTCAATGGTGGCTTATTTTTTGGAGGAAGAGGAATCAGGCCATGGGGCAGAAAAAACTTATGCCAATACTTCCTCTGAATCGTACTTATCTTCCTCTGAATCGTACTTATCTTCCTCTGAATCGTACTTATCTTCCTCTGAATCTTCCTTATCAGAGTATATTGCCTCTTCCATTTTGTAAGACAAAATTGAATCTGTTTAATTCGCCCTTTTGTAACTGCTACCTCACTAATATCACTAATAATATCAATAAAAATGGATACACTATCCATAAAAATGGATACAAACTTGTTTTTGCTCTTTAGTCTCCACAATAGGTCTGAACAAATTTGGAAAAATAGAGGCTTTAGATATCTGTACCCTTGGGAAGTAAAGGCCCATGGCAGATATGTTTGGAAGAGATTCCATTTT